TATTTGTTCGGTCAATCACCAAAGGCGGGGGGGAACCACTATGGACGAGACCCCCCCGGCCTCGATTCTTTTGCATAGTCCGGGGGCCGGCCGCAGCAGAGCAGCGGGGCATAGCGGCGCCCTCGCCTGGCGCCCGGACCTAGCAGCAGACGGGCGGGCCGTGCCTGAATTCAGACCGGACCAGACTCTTCTTTGTTTGAGCTGCTCCCACGCACGCAGACCGGAAGATCCCACTTGTCCTGGACTGGAGAAGTACGTAGAGATCTTCGTGGGACCGTGGAGGGAGTCTCAATCGATCTTTTCTAGGATTCCTTATCACGCCACACATGGGGATCTTTCCATTGATAGATAAGAGGGCTCCCCCCTTGAACAGACTCTTAAAGCTTAGGTTACTACCTGCCTCTACGGAAGAGGTGTACTTTGTACCGCCCGGAGGTCATATAGATCGGAACCCGGAGCGATAAGAACGAAAGCCCTACCCACAGCTACAACTACTGGCGCTTCAAAAGGCTTAGATTCTAAGGGCGCTACTGAAAGCCCTTTTTTAGGTCGTGTAATAGGGAGGTGTAAGCCCCGAAAGCCTTTGGTACTTCGGTAGGGCGAGCAGCCCTTAAACCAAAAAAGGGGTTTGGAACCCTTCCCCTATTTCTGCATTTCATTCTCTATTTGGCCCGCTTCAAACAAAATGAGAAAAAAGGGTCGGTCAATAGCATAGCTCTTTCTTTCCCCGGTCTCCTTTCGAAGGAAAGGCCTTCGCATTCCTAATCCGGTAGGGCCGGACGGCTTTCTTTGCCCCAGCTTAGCGAATCGCATCCCCGCGCAACGACATTGTTTGTGCGCCCCTTACCGTTCTCGCTCAGTGTTTGCAACAGCTGGGAAGGCAGTCGTAGAAGCGAAGCCTATCGCCACGCCGACCATCAAATACGAGATTGGGCCTCTTCTCAAAGATTTGATGGAACGGCCCAGCCCAAAAAAGGAAGGTTATAGTACGCGATGCGTTCCATTTGTACGAATCGCGAACATACTACGCACGACCGGACGTAGAGCCACTAAGAGCTGGCAGACCGGGCCGGGCGCAGGTGCCAGATCCGAAAAGTCGAGTCTCGATCAGCCTAGTGCACCAACCACGTGGTACGACGGGCACTCAAAGACCTGGCGAATGATGGCCCACCCCACCCAAGAGCGCTTATGTCATAGGGGAACTCATGGCTGGAAACAATCCTTATGGTTTTGATATCCGGTAGGAATAATAAGAATCAAAGTCCAGGTTGGTTGGTGAGCCTAGTGATAGGAGACTATCTAGCTTGGTTCGGAGAGCACTTGTTGGTTTAAAGGTTTTTTTGTTGCTAAATGTTACGGCCTAAATGCTGAACTATTGACCCTACTTGTTTGGATGGGTGTTCACCCCAAAGTGTTCCCGGACCGCATGCATACATCCGTAAGTAACTTAGTGCAACATGGCAAATTTCATTGAGAGGAATCAGCAAAGAAAAGAAAAACGGGTCAACATCTTAATGTGTATTTGAGAGATTGTCCTCGGGCTGAGGAGTGTCCACATGAGTTCGTTGAGGTGTCTACACAGGCCTGCGGTCCTCTTTTATATTCTGTCGAGAGTTCGGATTGCTCCACCTAAGTAGAACGAAAAGAAGGAATTGGAAATGGAAAGGGGGAGCCAGAAGCTTCGCTTCCGGTAGCTTGCTTACTCTAGAAGTTCCCTCTCGTATTCCCTTCAGACCTATCAAAAGCACATCCGCTAAAGCTTCCAATCCGAGCCAAACTTCCATCTGACGAACTTCGCTCTCCCTTCCCTATCGATTACACACAGATTCTTCTTTCACCAAACTTCCATCTAAGGTCTTGCCCTAAGAAAAGGTTCCCTCCAAGAAAAGGTTCAAACCCTTATTTCCGAATGAAAGATCAGCTCAATTATTTCCGGACCAGGTTCGAGAGAGAGAACTGAGACTCAAGCAACTAAAAGGCTGCAATCTCCCTTTCCCGTGGGAGAAGGCAAGCCGAGAATGAAGGAAGCTACCATACTACAGAAAGAAAGAGAGAATAAGAGGATTCGCGGCGAGAAGCGTGAAAAAGGTAAGCTTTCTATGGATGCAACGCCCCATTTTTTCCTCGCAGCGGCGGCATCTGTCGGAAGCAGATGAGTCTCACCCATGCAAGCATCAGGAAAAGCTAGCAACTTGTTAGCAATTGTCCTTACAATCCAAAAAGCACATCTTGGTCCCACTTTTCTGATGGCTTAGTTATCCTTTTGGTTAGGCACATCGCCTCTTCAATCCCTTAGGTTGGATTACCCCTTTCCGTTAAGGTTAGTAATCTCCCCTAGTTGACCCTTCAAGCATCGAGGATAGCACAGTCTCCCTTGTTAGGATACATGCATTTCCAACCTTCAAGCTGCACATCTTTCCTTATCCGGACTACATGTCCCTCCTTTAGTCTAGATATCCTTCTGTTTGTGGCTACCCGCTTGTTTGTCTGTGCATGCATCTTTCTTATCAAGCATTCGCTAATGGTCTATCTGTCCTTACTCTTGTAGGCACCATGGCCTCAACGAGTAAACTTGGGAATGAGGATCTTATCAGAGAGTTATCTACTGAGGCAAGCCCCGATACAGTCGTCATGTCACCGTTTTCAGGATTGAGGTAATTTCCCTTTTCGCCTACACCTTTGAGACGATGGGCAGAGCGCATGTCCGCAGAAGACACTCTTGCTTTCCGGCGTCAGTATGAGAACATTCTGTCATTGTTAAGTATCAGGGTACACTACACTATCTGTTGATCGAAGCCTTGATCCACTTTTGGTATAGGAATACCGCATGTTTTCGTTTCGGGAATTTCGAGCTCACACCTACCTTAGAGGAATTCTCCCGACTCTTGGACCTCCCGCATGACCGCAACAAGTTGGTACAGCCGTTTGCACCAGGGGGGGAAAAAACAACCTAAGTAGTCTTCTGGCGTGCTCCCGCTTAGAACTTACTCCAGGGCTTGAGGGATCGCCCAGCAAATGCTCGTTAAAGTTCATATAAAAGTACTTCGCCGCCGAGGCAGGTTTTCATTCTCACAAGGTTCAAGACCAGTATGGATTACTGGAACAAGTGTCGTTTTACAGCCTTGGCTTTGGCCGTATTCGGAAGTGCCGTCTTCCCAGGGGAGGCGGGTTTCATAGATTGCCGCATCGGTCCCATGCTAGATCAGATTGACGACCATCACACCATAGTACCAAAGATTTTGGGAAAGTTGCTGCGCTCTCTTTCCTATTGATCCTCGCATCGTCGCCGAGACTTCTTGGGATGCGCGCCGTTACTACAGATATGGTTTCTCGAACACCTTGAGGAGTTTAGCTCCATCCGAACAAAGGGGTATTTCGATCATGACATCATCACCGACTATCAGCGACATGCCAACGATCCTAGTCGTATTGCTACTAAGGGGGATTGGGATTGCTGCTCTCAATTCTCTGACATTTGAACATATACTGAAAGCCCAGTGGCTCGGACTAGGTGAGGCTATTTTACAGTGTGAAGGACATCATATGGTTCCTTTAATAGGTTTCCGGGGAATGACCGCTTCCATCCCGAGTTATGAGACAGTATGGGCTAGTGCAAACCATCCCTGTGGTTGAAGATCTGAGTCCTTGGTTTTTCGACTATACCATCACCGACAGCAGGGTCAGAGTCTGAAAGGGATTACATCTTTAGGAATGCAGAAATCGCGAGACCGCGGAGAGGGTACCGGCTGCAAGATTACTCAGAAAACCCATCAAGAGTATCTCCTATGGGTAGAGGCCAACTTCGGGGTGGATCTCCCTCCCTGGAATGCTGGAGGCCTACCTCCGCCCAATCCAAGTTATCGAGATTACCTGACCGAGGAACGAGCTCGACATCAGAGAATCCCGCGGATATGGTCGTCAACAAGCTTTGATGGATAAGCAGTGGGAGCTAGAAGCAAAGAACCTGGCATATTCCATGAGGTTACACGAAGTAGAAACAGAAAACCAGCAATTGGCAGAGAGACAGTACGAGTTGGAACAAGAAAATCACAGTTTTGCCCTTTTGAAGTTCATTGCATACTGTCGTTCTCACGACCTAAGGCGTAAATGAACTTTGTGTATATATAACAGCTTTTTTGTTTTTCATGACTCATAAGCATTACATATGTTCGACTTGCGTGGTAGCCTTCCTTCTTTCCGAGGTCATAGGTTTCCCACAGGTTCTGATTACCTGTCGCGCATCAAATTAAGATTGCCCATCTCTCCATCAAATTCAGGATGACTTCTTTTTCATCAAGTTTAGGTACCTCCCTAGGATAGGATTCCTTCCTTTTGAGTAGGCGCCGCCATCAGATTCGACCACCTCGTGCACTGACATTCGAAGACTGTATGCACCGTCACATTCAAACATCACACGCACCGGCGTGCGAATACTCTGTCAAACGCTGCACTGGCACGTACATCATATCGAGCATTCACAAGCACAACATCAAAGCATCTCATGATTTGCATTTCAACTTCTTTCACAACAGCGGGCTCTGATGCCCCTTCTCCTTAGTAGACGCCTATTGTCTGCTACAGCCCACTAATACGACACTCCTCCCTCAGTAGGCCGCCTTACCTACTGCGCCTTCACAGGTCCAAGTACCTCGAACAACACGGACATCCTTATGTCTAAGCCGAACAAGTAATCACATCAAACAAAGCATTGTTGAGTCACCATCCAAAGCATCATCTCATGTCATTCCATTGCATCTCGTACATGGTCCCTACTATTCTTGCGATTATATGACCAACTCGAGCTCTTTCATATCTTTATTCATCTATGTAGGAACAGGGATCTATCTAACTGGAGGAAGTCACAGAAATCAGGGGTAGGCCCTGGAGAGGCAGAACTCAGAGGACTGCTACACGTAGCCCTATTCGAACTCGAGCAAGGTCAGCATCAGTATCCGTTATGGAAGGGACTTCAACTGTAGAGAATGTTGTTCAGCAGATGATTGGGGATATAGAAGAAGAAATGCGCCAACAGATGGACGAGATAAGAAAGGCCGTCGCCACTCTGACAACCAACAGGAATCCGGAAAATCACCCTACTGTCCAGCAACAGCCGACAGTTCGGCAACAGCCTGCAGTACTGCTACCGCAGCAACACCACCGGGGGCGATAATACACAAGCAACTTTAGGCCTCGGAGTGCCGATGCAAAACCCACTTTATGTCCCAATTCCGGCGGTTCCGGAAGGTAGTCGAGTTGAGATTGGCGATGATCGGCAGAAGTCTAAAAAGGAAGCTGAAGACAGGAAAGTGGCAAGTCAACTTTCAAGTTTAGAAGAAAAGATGATAATTATGCAGGGAGTTGATGCATATGGTAGCGTGAGCTTCGCGGACTTATGTATCTTCCCCGACTTGAACTACTAAGTCCCCCGATTTCGAGAAATACAATGGAACAATAGAAAGAATCAAAAATATCCCTACACATAAAATCTCAACATTGTAGGCCTTGTGAATCTCCTATAGAACAGAGGCATAGACTCACTTCAGAGGACGGCGAGTTTATTGAAGATGTGTCTCAGTTCAGAAGCAGGGTTGGGAGTCTAGTGTATATAACCATCACACGACCCGACATTGCCTATGTTGTTGGAGTCGTGAGTCAATTCATGCAGAAGCCAAGAACGATACATCTAGATGCTGCATACAGAATCCTCAGATATCTTAAGGGTTCACCTGGATCTTCCTTTCCCATCTTCCAGTTCCAGGAGACTCCGATGCAGATTGGGCAGGAGATGGGCTAGACAGGAAATCCATCACTGGAAAGAAATTGTATTGTCATTGAGCTCTATATCGTAGAAGAGCAAGAAGCAGTGAAAGTTATTGGATCAAGGAAGGGGAACTTGTTGGAGGAAATGGATTTTGAGCATCGAGAGCCTCTAATCCGGTGAAACATGAGCGAGCCAAAGATCTAGAGGTCGCTTTACCTTAAGAGAAAGGGCATTATGTAAGAAAGAAAGTGGTGGCAAGCATCATAAGGACTCCTTACATATCTAGTGAGAATCAGATTTCCTACATCTTCACTAAGGGACAACGCAGGGCCCTTCTTTGATGAGAAAGCTGGGAATGATCAATCTCCATTCGCTTGGAGGAGTGTTAGCGTATGTGTCTCACTTATGTCTCATGTACTTGTACTAATTGTACTTGAGTTGTACTCTTTGATTTGTTCATTAGTCACGTCCAATCGTATTGGCAAGGCTGGGGTACGCATGTTGTACATAACCGCAGCCATCTTCTATCAATACTGAAGTTGGGATTCATGAAAGGTATTCTCTTTATTGTCCCAATTCTCTATTGGAACAGATAGAGCCCTTTGGCAAGGTTGGGTATTAGGTATAGCCTATGAGGGGGTTTGCTTCCTACAAAACCCCACGGACGGTCAATTCAGATTGGTGTGTGATGATTGCCACAATGTGAAAGCAGCAACAATTCTCATCTTCTGCTTTTCTCACAACAATGTCTATGTGTAGCAAACGCAAGATATGACAACAATCACCTTGATTTTCTTTCCTTACACTGACGAATTACATTGGACTTTACATTTTATTACCTATTCCAATTCTCGCCAGCAACCAGACAGGCGGTGGAGCATGCGTTAGCGGGGGTTGCGTTAGCCTGCGGGGAGGCTGAAGCGTTCTATGCTTACCGGACTGTGAGATGGAAGTGGAAAGGGTAGACAGAGCCAATAAAGACAAATGAGTTTAGGACGAAAGCAAATGATTGCGATCCCATGGGGAATCAGGGGCCGTGACTATGACCACTTAGTTTTCTATACTATTGGACTCTGAGACAGTACAGCGACGATGTGGCTATGGGATACAAATAGCTCTGATATGCCATAAGGACTTCTCACATTCACGGATTCCTATTTCTATTATGGTGAGATGAACCACAACAGGCCGGGGAACACCTTGCCTTATCTCAGTAGGCTACCCAGGCCATGAGAATGAATATTTCGCATTGTTCGACTGGATAGCGATATTCTCCATGTGTTGAGGGAAAGGCATAGACTCATCTGGATACCGAGCCTTAAACGATCAAAGGGCTTACCTTTATACTGGATTAGCTGCTCCTTTATAGATTGTTTTTCCTGCTTGCCCACCTCTTCAGAAGCTATCTTTGAATCTCTCCAAAGGTTTGTAACCTCTTTTCGAAACTTCAAAGCCTTTACTACAACGAAGAGAGGGTTGCGCCGGGACTGAAGCCAAAACCTTATGGTATGATAGGCTCAAGGAGATAAATGGGATCCCTGTTAACAATAAAAGAAAAGAGACAGAAAGACAGATTGATCACTTGGGTCAAAGATAGATCGTTCGTTATTGGAGGATTGAACTTGATGGGAATGCAGAGAAAAAGATTACAATACTTTAGGCAGAAAACAGGCGAGGCTCGTCCAGGTAGGGTGGAAATAGAACTGTAGCAGCAAGAGCTGCGGATAGGACACTTACAGATAGTGGTATCTACAGAATCAATAGCGGCACGAGGGACGGGAACCGCAGCAATAGAGGGAAAAGATAGAGGTGAGTTAAATTATACATTTATCAGCGAGATAAAGGAGGTGTTAAGTACAATAAGGAAAAGATACAAAAGAATGAATTCCAGCGATCAACGGGCAGCTTTCTTATAGCTTTGAGGTCGGGATAGACAGTCCCCTAAATAAATAGGGGCTACGGCCACTGTTAGTATTGGGCCGAGACCGTACTCTAGTTATAGGACGTAACTAGATCAATTGCTTTGCCGGAACTCTTCTATATGCTTACAGGTTCTTGAAGAGATAGGGAAACTCAAAAGAACAAGGAAATCATATTCTAGACTACAGAAATACCGGTAATGATTCGACTACTATAAGGAGGGAAACTTAGTTTCACCTCAGTTACACTTCTCTGAAAAAAGAACAAAAGGAAATAAGAAAAGGAAATCACATAGTATAAACTACAGAAAGGCACAACAGGTTCCACTAAGAACGGAGAAACACAGATACCCTTGGAACCCATTTAGATGCGGCGCTCGACAAAGAAGGAACTTCACAGTAGGGAGCTAACACTTACCTTGCTGGCACTTGCAGGGTTGCAGAGGCTTTCGGAGACCTGCCACTTCCCTTCCAGTTGAATAGAGTATACGAAAGAAAAGACAAGAGGAGATAAGATAGGCGAAGCGGGCTTCTCGGGAAAGGAGGAAAACGGCCGCAATGGCCTAGGCTCATGTAGAAATCGGGAGGGTTACGGGCTCGCATGGGGATACACCTATCGAGAGGATCAAGAAAGGGCTTGCTTGGCAAAGAAATAGGCAATCGTACTTGAGACAGCTCTTACGGGCTATTCAACCATTGAAGCAGGCTCAGAGCCATTGGGAATTGAGAGTTAAGTTAGGAAGAAAACCAGGGAAAGATGGAGAAGAGGAGAGATAGAAATGAAATGAAATGAATACCGGAACAACAAGCAAGCGAAGAGAAACAACGAGAAAAGACCTTGCCATAAAGCAAAGGAGGGTCATTGATGGGAGCCTTTGCCTATCTTCCTTAGAGGATAATACAGGAGCAACGAAACTATTGATTATTAAAGCTTACAGCGGGAAATAAGGCATGAAGAACAAGGAAATAATAGAAGGAAACAAGAAAACGAAAGAAGAGTACCATGTTGTGATTCCAGGCCTATCAAACTTGGAATGAAGTAAGCGATGTCTACATTACAGAACTTATATATATTATATAATATATTTTCATTTTAACAGAATTGGATTCCAGATGTGATAGCCCGAGGAAAGAAAAGAATGCAATAGAGTTTACTTTACATTTTGTCATTCCATCAAAAGCAGCAGGGCCTTACTATAAATATAATTAATATTCCCGCGCGCGGCACACGAACTATGACTATCTGAAATTGACGGCAAAAGACAAAACAAAGAAGGAAACTCAATTATTCATCCATAAATTCTGATTCTACTGGTTAACCGACAACCCTTTTCGTCATACGATCAGTCAAATCTGAACTAAAATAGTACCTTTATACCAAAGGCGAAGAAGGAAAGCGGACCGCTCGCTATTTCTATTATCAAATCAACTATGATCGCCCGAAGCACAAGAGAAAGTCTCAGCTTAGCGTAGTTCAATCAAACGGCCTGAACCGCATCGATCAGGGTTCATCCACCACATCCGAAGTGAACAACGTATCACATCTGAAGTGAACAACCATTAATTATAAGGGACTTTATGACATAGAGAAGAGGGCGACTATATCTACATCAAAACTTGACCGATCTAACTCGCATAGCAGCTACTGCTTCTCTAACCACTTCCCTAGTTTGATTGAATGGATAAAGAAAGGCCTGGACCACATTCAGACACAAATGATTTCGTGGTACACATCAGATTGTTGATCGACAACCGAGACTGGAAGCAAGGTTTATATCAGAGAAATCGCCTTTCAAACCCTTCATCAGGACCTATCAAAGGTGCCTAACCGAGCTTTTTGCTTAAGGGAGTTGGCCGTAGAATCGACATCTGGAGGCTTGGATCCCCAACTTCGTCGATCTGGTTCGATCGACGGCCCTGCCAGTTGCAGGTGTTGCCGCAAAGGCTGAGAATGAAGGCATTTCCGGCGATGTTCGCTAGACCTATGATGGGTTTCCTTTTATACTCTATCAGATGCAATTGTTGCCCCTAGCCAATCGATCTATGAACCGGCCTGCAATCGATGCTTATATTGTTAGTTGGGGCTGGGCTAGTGAGCCTTATTTACGGAACAAAACCCAAAATACCTGGTCATGGTCTAATTCGTAGCGGGCCTCCTGTTCTAGTTTGTAGATCGAATTGGTTTCATGTTACCTTCTAGAGGAAGAGTTTGACATCAACAGGAAGCCCCTTCCCTCTTCGGAGGTGAAAGTCGGGTCATAATTCACTTACTATAAGGAATTTGTACTAAAGGCTATCGTCCTTCTGTATGAATCAGGTGCAAACTCTATCATGGCTTCATGGATCTCCATTGCTTATCATTATGCTTTGTCTCGACGAGGAAACAAAAGCAAATCAAATGATGGAACTAGAAAAGTGATCCTGGAAGATTAGAGTAGCCTACCCATTAGTAGAAACTAAATATGGAGAAGTGTGAAGTCAAAGCTAAAACTAAAAGAAAGTAGTTCGTGCACGAGAAATGCAAAGGAATCTTGGAAGAACCGGCACTTCAGCAAGAATTGACCCTCACTCTATGCCAAGGTAATTGCAAACCAGAAATCTAATAATAAATAGAAAATAACTTCCCGAAGCTGATCGTGAGAAATGGATATGAATTTCTTATAATTTAGAATTAAAGCAGTCGAGAAGCCTCGGGTGGCTCGATCACGAGCGAAAGGAAAAGGGGAGTCAGTGGGTGGTCATATTCTAATTTTAATGGATATGTAAAGCCTGAAACAAATCCAGATTGAAATAATTATTTTAAATGCTTTGCCCAGGCAGGTAAAGGAGAAGGATGTGGTCGTCTTCCTTGGGTCAAAAGGTGCAATCTTCTGACCGAAACTATAAGCATAAGTAGCACCATTGAAGAGGCCACTGAGTCCTATCTCGAAGGGAGCAGGTATAATAGTATAAGAATAGGACATGGATAGTGCGGTAGTGGGATGAGAGAAGTGTTATACTGAATGTGATTGAGAAAGCTTCGCACTTCCTTAGACAGTTTCTCTATGAACATATACATATATAGGATAAAGTAGTACCAGGAAACATTTTTTTAGATCCTTTGTTCGATGCTGGCTTCGATCCCAAAGTGAAAGTTCTGGGCGTCTTGGTATTGGATCCGGATGGATGTCTGAGCGGTTGAAAGAGTCGCCTATTTGATTTGGATGAGTGTGAGCAGACGGGATGGATGTCTGAGCGGCTATCTAAGATTAGGGGGGAGATCCTCAGTAGTGGTGTTCCTTCTTTGTCTACTCTTCCTTTGAAATAGCGGGCTGGAAAACTTTGGCTCCCATTTCAGCTGCTCCCCAATCCCAAGGTAGCAAGAAGGTCAGCCCTTCTTAGAGACTCTACGAAAAAAGAACGAAGAAGTAAGGAAATGCGGCCCCTCTAGCTTGCATCAAAGAGTGGATTCACTGATCCGGATGGCTTTCAAAGGAACTCCTCGCGCGATAAGAGAACGCGTGTGTGTACGCGCACCATGATTCCCCTGGCTTCGTCGTTTAGTGGTAACGGCCGCTTCTTTGATTGTTCTATTCCGGACGCTAAGAAGGGCCATAGATGCGAACCGATCGACGAGTCTTATATACTGTGTTACGCGGGCTTCAAGAAGTTCCTGAGTGTCTGGGGTTAAGTAAGAATGTGGTGACTTCTTTCCTTTGTTTGGCTTCAGTCCAATCCCCATCAACGATGTCTGAAAACGGATGAGACTGACGGACGGGGATCTTGGAGGTTTGTAGGGAAGCCCAGGGTGGTTCCCACTTCAACCCCTGATTGTTGGGTATGGTGGGCGTAGCGAATCACTATTTGGACTTCTATTGATTATCTCCCTCTAACTAGCTTTGGGCTTTCACTCTTGATTGATCAACGCGAGGGACTCGCTTCTGCCCAACTCGGACGTGCTACCTTATCCGGGCTTTGTTGTCAGCCAAAGGAAAAGGAGAAACTGAGAATCGAGCGGACGCAAGGACACTTTTACTTTTTCTCCTTCCCAGTTTGGTCCTACTTCAGGACAGGGGAAGCGGTTAATGCTCAAATTACCTGATGTCGCGCGGGAGAGGGCAGTGTGGACTGAAGGGAGGAGGAATTAAATACTCCGATCTTCCTGGCTATATATAGTTGTAATTGTTCTCTTTCATAGAAGAAAGGGGCAAGCTCATAACGAAGGGATCTAACCCTCAGTGCTCCATACGGGGAAAGTGATTGATACCATGGAGGGAGATTAAGTGGACTAGCCCTCTAAGCGATAGGAAGGTCTAGTGCCTTGTTATGATGAGCGGGCCTTCAAAAAGAAAGAAAACGAACCACTTCTATTCTACTAAAGAGCAATAGGGTACTCCTTTTTGTAATCGACTCTATAGCTTCTTCAAAGTTGGAGAGGAAGGAAAGGGGCGGTAGTGCGGTAGAAGGGGGAAGTATTGATAGAAGATGGCTGGCAGTAAGGTAAGCCGCGGTACCTTCCTTGTTCTTGTTAGTAGCCATTCAGAGCGGACAGGCAAGGAGAAGTCCCAATGCTTTCGTCTCAGGCTAGAAACAAGAGAGATTTCTATTGATAGGAAATGGTAGCTATTGATTTGGTTTGGTCGAAAGCAGAAATTTGAAAATGAGCACGGCCCTGAAGTACAAAATCGAAACCGCATGTCGGATGAGGAGCGGGAGGAATTCCTCTTCTACCTATCAGTCAGGAAACGACTCATACCATTCGAGGAGTCAAGGATTTGCTGGGAATTCCGGATCGAAGAAGAGGCAGATCAAAATATGGTGCGGAAAAACCCAAATCGATATGAATGGAAGATGCCTCTGACTCTGATTCGGGTTCTTCCTCAAGAGAGGTCCAGTCTCTAACTAAAGGACCCATCTTATAAGTATAGAGGTCCTTCTTGTATCACACAAGAATGATTCTTTATATACACAATCATCAGTCTAGTTCGTCACAAGGGATGAAAGCTCGCCTATGCGGAAGCTGCACGCAATCAAAAGAGAGAAGCCAGTAACGGAACACTGACTAGATTTTATAATAATATCTTCCACATCTCTTAGAGGATTCGATTGACTCATTCTAACAGACTGCAGCGTCCGATTCTACGCTGAAAGCGGACTGACGCAGCTAGGAAGAAGCGGACGATTCATGCCACTAGCTCAAGTCCCACAGCTTCATGTGCAGCCTTTATCGATAGCACTCGCAGCGCCCTTATTAGTGTTAAACCAACTCTAAAGGGAGTGAGTGGCCTACTCGTCGTAGGGCGGTATAAGACAAATGAAAGAAAAAAGGTAGCAGTCGTTAGGCCGAAAAGTGGAGAAGTAAGTAGGCCAATGCCAATTGAAAGCTAACTAGTTGTCCCTCTTCGATTTCGATGACTCAGATGCACAGAAGGAGCTGCACATGAAGAATGGCAAGACATTGAAAGAAGGGGTTCTGCACGAATGCCCTGTTGAGGAAGAGAAGGGGAAGAAGCTCTTTTTGCGCAAGTTTAGCTTCAAAGCCACTTTAGCGAAGGATGTTGGAACAGATGCAATAAAGCGAGTTGAATCGGGTGGATCTAGTTTCATCAGCAACAGAGGCAGGGAGGGCATCGGTACTACTTGTTAGTAGTAGGTTTTGGCTTGCCCCTTTCTTATTATTAGGAAGATAGGTTTGGCTTCCAGTCTTGTTCTTACTCAATGTCCCCAGATCTTCCTCTCAACAGTCTTTACCATTCCTTCATGCTCCGAAGGGTACTAAGTAGCTGGGAAAGTCAGCCGTTCCCTATAGTTTACCTGCTCGCCTATCGTAGTTCCTGCTGTTGCTAACAGTAGGAAAGGAGTTGCTTTCATTTCTCTATTGAGAGAATTCCTTCCCTCTACTTATATGGATAGCAATCCACAAAGTCCAAGTTCTTTTTTGAGATAATCGACGTAACTCTTCTGTTCGATCGAAAGAAGGAATACCGAGACTCCGAAACTACGACTTTGCGGTAAGCGAGTCAAAGCTATAGTTGGAGCTACTTATGTTATGCCACGCCACGGAACATGTCAATCCTGTAAAGAAAAGAAAGATGGTAGCTATTGTTGCTAACAAGAGGGCTCCTAGTCCGGGGTTGGGACAAAGCGACTTCGCGACTTCGAGATAATGTCTTCCTTCCTGACTAGGTTTAGTACAGCTACAGAGAGCGTAAACTGACTTTATAGGCAACTCCTTCAAGCTATAGGGAAGCAAGCGAGCTCCTGGAACGATCTTTCTCTTTCCGGTCCCCATTTCGAGTGAGAAGTTCTTTCGAATCAAGCGAGGACAGCGGGGTGAGTTCACCCCTGAACACAGTTCTTGAGAATGTTGCGTCAGTTCAGTTCCTTTTCTTGGAGGGTGCAGATTCGGGTACAGACCCACTATGGATCATCGCTAAGAACTCCTTAGATCGAGCGCGGAGAAAGCAACTGGACCGGGAGATAGCACGTCGGATGGTCTGCCTTATTACACTACGGGGCTGTAGGATCAGCCAACTGAAAGCAAGCAAGCCAATTGGTACACTGGTGAGGTGAACCTCGGCGCATTCGAATAGATAGTTTCGGTAGGGAAACCAGCCAGGGCAGCTCGATCAGGAAATCTATCTCTTTTTGCCAACTGAGCTCCTTTCCACTGGTAATTCTTTTTCTCGGTATGGCAACGCAGGATAAAAGTATGCATTGTATGGGTTTTCAGATAGTACGATTCACGGTAGAGAATCGAATTCAAGATAACACCCTATCCTGCTCCATTACTGATGGTAGCTAACCCTAAAAAGTTAGCGTGATGACCTATGAGGAGGGGAACTCCCTTTCATTTCTTGATCTCTTCCTCCAGCCAGAGTAGGTACGAGATTTCGATTTCATTTCTTTCTTTCCATCTCCGAAGGTATCTAACTTCTTCAGGACCTTAGGGTAGGGGCATAAGATGGGAGGAGCCCTATCTCGCAATTCTTCAATAGCCCAATACTAGGTTGAGTTCCGAGTTCCGGACAATAGCTTATCGATTAGGGCGATCCAAGCGTAATTCTAGCTCGAGAAAGAAGGCCAACAAGAGATCATAACATGTATATGGGGAACGAGCCACGTCTGCTTCTTCTTGCCATCCCTTATCACGCAGAGATTCCGCCCTTCCTTTGCGCTCCTACACAAGGAATGGCTCCCGACCTACAGTCCGAACCGACTGATGTAATCGGCGGATGAGTTGTGGTTAGGGGGGAAATCCCACTCGAACCCAGAGCAAGCAAGTAACTGAGCGATTGAAATGAGGGATTTTGACGTGACTTGCCTTTCTGACGGAGTGAAAGGGGAGTTCGAGGGCGGATATAATGAAACAACTTGTAGGCTTCTTTCTTCGACCCGAAACTTGTTCTTTGTTACGACATTTCAATATCTCTCCCTTCCAAGAAGTACTAATAGGTGCTACTAAAGGCTTAGCTTCTTGATATTGGTTCGGAATGGTACTAACTGAGGCAGGACAGGAAAGGGGTCATCACAGCAGCCCTCTCTCTCTATTCCGGCTCGAAAGCCGTTACTTCCGATCCGATACAGTTGTTAGCAGGAAGACCTTGTTGTTAGCAACTGAGGTTCATTAGCTCCAAGCTAGTAGTACGACCAATAAGAGGAAGAGATTGAGAGAACTAGGATTCGAAGTAGGATTCGAAAACGCAGTAGGAGTTACCTTTGCTTATAGAATGCCACTCTGTTAATTGATCCAACACTTGCGGAAAGTGGACTAAGGAAGAATAACAGTAGTAGTTGCTGTTGACACCTTACGACTACGTCATGTCTCTTCCGGGTCGAGCTGGTTAACCCACTTCGAGATTGAGAGAACTAGGATTCAAACTAGTCTTAGCCCTTGCCTTGATTAAGGAGGATCGTGACTTGCTACTTGCCTTTCAATAGGAGTGAGATACTAGGCATATGTTGCTAACAGTGGGATGGACTTCCGAAACCAACCTGGGAACTAAAGTCAAAAGCGGCATCGGGATCCCATGCTTAGTAAGCTAATCACTATCTTATTCAATACCGAAACTACAAGGATTTCAGTAAGTTACTAGATTGAAGCTAGAACTTCTAAGTCAGTTACAATAAAAGATTGATACTAAACTTCAAATGCAGATAGGACAGAAGGCAGGGACTGAAACCAAGCTACTACTGCAGAAAGGCCTGACTTATCATCGGGATCAGGAGCTTAGGAGCTTCGAATGACTGACAGGAAAGATGTGAATCTATTCCTTCCTTCCAATGCGCATTTGTCGTGCTTGATTCGATTGATTGAAGGTGTTACATCACCGCTTACATCAAGGCTTCCACGCACCGGGTTCTCTTCCCTTGACTGAAGCTAAACGCCAGAGGGAAGTCATATAATCTAATTAGTCGTTAGCAGCGTAAGGCCTCCCATGTGGCGCACCCTCAGACCAATAGAAGGGGATTTCGAACTAAGCTAATGAAGTCGCTCCAACTACAGGATGAACGCCAACCCCGCCGGGTAGAACTCCTCTTCCGTATATCAGCATCTTCCTCAGATGTAGTTTCTATGCCTTCAGAAAGGCCTATTACCACCATACTTCCCACCATATGAGAGGCTGTAAAGAAGCTATATCGGCTCAAGATTCGGTCATATAAAATAAAATCGTGAACTCCATCGAAGAGACCATAGAATAGGATGAGAAAGCGGATCGCTTAGTCAAGATCTACCTGTCATTCTTCTCCCTCTGTCGAGTTGTCAAAGAGGCGAAGAAGGTGACAAGGAAGACCTTTGAGTCTATAGTGACACCTGCTTATGACCTGGACCTTATCTATGGATGTGTGTCGGCAATTAAAGAAGATATGCCAATATTATTCTATAGGTATCCGTCGAATTCCTCTTAAACAGGGTCTTCGATGGGTACCGATCTGGAAATCCCTGCCAACATATGACAATGTGGTCACTGGTTTATCCATGTGTGGGACGATTGTAAAAAAGAGTCAAGTTAGGTCATGCTTTCCAGCTTTACATCTGGAAGTCATAGCCTGGACGTCTTTAATGCAATTTGTCCATGCCAGGGGTGAACAGTGGTCACAGGGTACATTGTGGGTAGAACGTATCCGTTACGCCCTTGATAGAAAGAATAATAAGTGGGCGTCGGAAGACGATCTTGAATATTTTGAGAGGTCGTTGGGCCCTCAATTGAAAATATTTAGGGCTCCGTTCGCACCCGATACGGGACGACTAGGTCAGACTTGTGAGGGTGGGGCCAAGAGGCGGATCTTTGCCATTGGTAACTATGTCAACCAAAGGCTCTTGAAACCAGTCCATGACTGGGCGATGGAGGTGTTAAGCACGCTGTCTACGGACGGCACTTTCAACCAAACTAAACCTTTGGATCGGCTAGTTGGCAAGAGCACGCTGTTCTCATTCGATCTCAAGTCGGCTACCGATAGGTGGCCTCTCGTGATCTTGTTTGAGATGATGTGCTTTTTATTCGATCGGTCGTTTGCATCTGCTGCGGTAAACTCCTGCCTGGCCTGCAATAGGTTTCAGGTCCCCTTTGTAAAACGAAGGTGGGGTTTGTCGTTCATTTGTGGACAACCGCTTGGATACTATTCGTCTTGGCCCTTATTCGCACTATCACATCACTTGGTGGTGTGGTATTGTGCTGAAAGGGTTCGTCCTAGTCTGCACTTTACAGATTACGCTGTTCTTGGTGACGATGTTATCATCGCCAACAAGGACGTAGCCACTATGTACAGACGAGTCCTTAAGGAATTAGGGGTAACTATCAGTGAGCAAAAATCACTGATCTCTGATTCTGGGTGTGGGGAATTCGCGAAACGCTTTAGGGTTCGGAATATGTCGGTAGACCTGTCACCAGTGTCTATCCGTGCATTGAAGAACTTCTATAACCCCTATGGTTTGTATGCAGTGATGGAGAAGTACTCTATAAAAAGGTTCTCCACACTGTGTCGGATAGGTGGGCTTGGCTATCGTGGGTTATCCACACTCACTTCTTCTCCCTCAAAAAGGACGAGAAGATTATGGGCCATGTTTCAGAAAACCGTTTTCCGGTTCTCACTTAAGTGGTGGATCGGTCGCGGTGGACCCTTGAACCCGTATTGAGAAGGAGTCATGATTGATTAGAACAGTCATGGTCCCAAAGGATCTCAAGATTGCTCCTGAAGAGCTTATGCTATCTCCTTTAGCAGCTGACTTCACGGAGTATTCAATTCTTCGGAATTGGGTCTCGCAGTGGCTCCAATACGTTAAATGGTATTGGGTGATCGCCATGCAGCCGGACGTGAGCCTAGAGGCGTTCTTTGATGCACCTGTTGTAGAGAAATCATGGAAGATCACACGGAAAGATGAAGATGTTGCAGCTGCGTCTTCGTCTTTGGGTTTATATCACTTTGGAATGCCTTCTAACTAATTGTATCTATCCCTCTCAAGGTCAGGTAATAGAAGCTAAGGAGAGAAAAGAATGGCTTAGACTGGAAGGCCTCTAATGGGACGCATCTCTTCCTATTGAGTGACTTTCTTCCAGGCATGATTGGTTTCAAGGGTGGAGTTATATCGAGGCTCACTCTTACGGAACCCGTTTGCCTTAAATATAAATAGTTTATTTTATAAATAGTGGAATCTTTATAGTTCCTTGTAATGCTACAAAAGAGGGATCGCCCCTGCTACTCAATGTATTCATATCTGGGCCATTCGCTACTTGGGACAGCATCCAAAACTAGAATTGAGACTGTATATCCAGTGTCTTCTGATCCCAGATCCGCAGGATCCATAGCACTTCCCTCCCTCTCTCATGATCGGCACAGTCCGGTTCAGTCCACCACCAACCATCCTATTAGTCCTATTCGTCTCTCCAAGATCCAGTTATGGATCCCCCCTCCTTGTCGTCGTCCTATTAGGCCCACCCTTCTTCCAGGCTCTAAAATATGGCATCCCGATCGTCCGAAACAAGAAGCAGATCGAGCTGCCGAGTGAGAATCCACGTTTAATTCTGAGTCCGTAGCTTCCGATTCCGTATTTGCAGCGGGAACAGCAGGAACTTCGTATGAAGGTGAGGCCACTGGGTAAGTTTTTCTTTTTCTATTTAGGCTTATCTTAGCTTTAAGCTAAGGTCTCCCACCGTGTAAGCAAGTACTGGTTAAGCTGCCTTCGGTAAATTCCATCTCCCCATGTATTTTGCTTTAAAAAGGTCGCTCAACCCCCTTTCTATTGAATTCTAATAGAAAAGGCCCCTCGTCTTCAAGGAACTAAGTAACTCGACCATAGCTTGTCTGTCTGTTCGAAACTCAATAGTAGTATATCATCTCCCGACGGGATGGTTCGTTGATTTATTTGTACGTTCGTTAAGGATGTGAATCTGTCGTGGCGAGAGGGTTTCAAGGGATGACTTATGGTTGGGTACTCAATGTGCCTTTGCTTTCGAATCTATCTCGTTCACTCCGAAAAATCAATCCTTGCGTTCGAGAAAAGAACCTACTTGCTCGGTCGGTCGGGCAGCGCGCCTTACCTTAAGGGGAGGAACCCACAAAGCCTGTCCTTCCCTGCTTCCTCGCTCCGCTTGCTTTCAATCCGTAAACCTCACCCGCTCCTCTCGCCTTTCCCGTCTCCCTCGCTTCGATCAGTTGGGGAACTCCTTACACCCGCTTCGATCAATACATACTGCTTGTCCGATCAGCACAACGAGTTAGGCTTGCTCGGATAGGAGCTGTCTTCTCTTCCTAAACCATGTAGCTAGTAGCTAGTTGTAGCTAGTTTTGAGTTCCTCTCCTAGTAGCTAGTAGTTCTGTAGTTCTCCTCCTGTAGCTAGGTAGTTGTTTGTTGTTGGCATTCCTATTCTAGTAGTTCTCTTTCCTCTAGGCTAGAGAATATCTTCTTTCTAGATGTATTTATTACTTACTGCACTGGGAGAGGACTGTAAGCATCTAGTTTGTGATAGCTAGTATGCGAATGTCTCTTTCCTGCCTTGATAGTGTTAGCCTAGCCTCTTAGATCTATCCTTTCCCGATTGATAGACTCTTTTCATTAGCTTTCGAAATCAGTCGAATCCTAAACCATCTTCTCTTCCTTCTTTATTATATCTTCCCTGGATTGACTAGTTTGATCTCTCCTAGCAGACGGAAGACGCAACAACAACAATTAGCAATCTGCGTCTTCCCTATATGGTATGGATAGAGCCAGCTCTGCTCCTGTAATCCAATACCTGAGGTAAGTACCTAACTAAGCCAGTAGGGCATCTATCTACCAATCTATCAAACAAGGACAGAACAGAACTAATTAGATCTAGCCATGGTAGCTAGTCGAATGTAGGAGATAATATAACGGCTTCCCTTTAGGACTCGGCATTCACTTCCTGACTCTATCTATTCTAGTTGAGTAAGGGAGGCCTCTTGTGACAGACAGCTTTAGCTGCTCTTTCCTTCTGTACCTTTCCACCACCTTCCCTTTTCCTTGCTTCAAATATGCATGCATCAAAGACCTTTCCATCTTCTTACTAAGAATACTAATCCAATTGTTAGGGTTCGTCAAGCAGCTCTACTTGATCTTGATTCGAGCAGCTATTAGAGCAATAGCAAAGGGCACTTATAGCGCCTTTTTTTATAACTTACAGCCTTTCTTTCCCTTTTATTTCCTGCCCCTTTCTTTGGTCTATCTCCGCGGGTCACTAAACTAACTCTGGTCCGCTTTGGCTGTTGAACTAATCTTCTTCGAACCCCCAGGCCGAACTCGGAAAGTCCAACCAATGTATGATACACCCGACACTGCAACCGTCTCTTCAATCGGGTCAAGCCTGCCATCGAACCCCCCAGGCCCCAAGCCAGTCAGTTTGACCAGGAATGCCTGCGAACGATATAATCATGAATAAGAAGAGCAACCGGTAAACGAGTGCGAAGGGAGCGAAGGTTACGAAGCGAGTTTCTGTATCTAAGGAAGTATAGTATCCTTCAGGCGAGTTGAACGAACGGTCTACTCAAGCTCCTGAGATCGAGCAGAATAGCCATCAATGGGTCTTTCAAATCCAATAAGTAGTTAACCCGCGATTGACCTTTATATCGTCTACCTCCGTTTCGCATGAGAAATCGAATTCTGGGTGATCAAAACTAGCCAACGAACTCCGCTGGCGAGTGTGAGGCCTGCATCGCTGGACTCAAAGAAGCTCTAGCTATCGAAATAAGAAGGCTCAAGGTATAGACTCCCAGCTCATCATTTGCCAGATAAAATGGGAAATGGAAAACAAAAGACCAAAAGCTGGTTCCCTATCTAGATTATCTGGAGAATCTAATCGGAGAATTCGACGAAGTCACCTTCACCTACATGTCAAGAACTAAGAACCAATATGCTGATGCTCTGGCTACCCTTGCATCTATGATCGATATTCCCACCGGATCTGATCAATGGGCTTGGGCTGCCGTTGTCAAATTACAAGAAGAGCCCGCATATCGAAGCAGATCCTCACAACGGTCATCCATGGTATTCCGACATCAAAATAAACTTGGAAAGCCAAGCCTTTCCGAAGGACGCAACTGCTAATGATCGTCGAACCCTCCGAAGGCTCGCAGCACAATATGTCATCAATGGGGGCATTCTTTACAAGCGCTCTTTTTCCTCGGTGATAGGAATACATAGAGGTTCTCGAGCTCTGACCGTTGGCGGAACTAGACAAGGAGCGAACAGACGAGATCAGAACAAGCAGCAAGCAGAACAGGAAAAGAGTCACGCTATACTATAGTTGGACAGGAAGGAAAGAGAAGGCAATGAAATTGTTGAGGACGAGTAGGTGAAGAAAGCAAAGGTAATGTCAATGAAAGAGGTTGAGTCGCCAGACGAGAGGGGCCCTAAAGAGGAAGGGGGCAGGACGGCTTTGCTTAAGACCGGAATGCTTACCTCAGCCACTATCGCCTGCCCGATGCTGCTCTTGGCTTTATGGTATATGAGACTTCGCTACCTTTCGCCTTTATTTTATAGTAGTAGGGGCTAGCCAGCCGTTACCTTCCTTTCAGGGACTTCCTTTCGCCATAAGTATTAGAGTTCTAAAGGAAAGAAGATATCTATTAAAAGGAAGGGAATCGCACCCAGACACGAGACTCAATAGGCTGCTACCGGAATGCGCGACCGATGTCCCTATCCGTTTGCTTCCTAGCTTGAATCCAATAGCTTTGCTTTATAGTAGAAGGGGCTTGCTTTCCTTCCGGACAGGGCTTTCCAGAGAGTTACTTACTCACAAGCATTAGAGTTATAAGAAGAGCTCAGCTAGTCTACTAACTTCTTTTATTAGCGTAGAGTAAAGAACTATATAAGACTATCCCCCAATAGAGTACCCTATTCTTTTCTTATGAGAAAGCATTTCGAAATCGGTACACATACGAATAGCGGTTTAGAATGAATTGCTGTTCTCGCTTTAATCGGGAAACTGTAACGGATCTCTACTGTGAAAGATCTGTCTGATAGTAAACCTGGAGTTTCGTCGATCTATTGGCACTTATCTGTAGAAAGAAAGCTTGTTAAAGAGAGAAGATAAGGAGGGGGCTTTAACAAGTCTCGATAAGACAGCTTAATCAAGCCTTCCGTTCAATATTCGATATCTGTAGTTTAGCGAGTTTTGTTGTCAACTGTATCAGTAGTGAATCGATTGAAGTATTGAAGCTGTATTATTGCCCTTGTTAGCAGCGAATCTGGAATCGGAACTATTTAAAGGAATTAAAGATGCAATCGGTCATCGGTCGTGTCTCGTACTGTATCGGTCTCAACTGTCTCAATCTTTTCTCTTCTGTCTTCTATAGGGAGAGACTATAGGGTACTTCATCGAAAAGAGTGTATTGTATTCCATGCCCCAAGACTCCCATGCCTTTCTTGGTTAAACGGCGATTTCCGACAAGTCTTTCTTAATTTTTAGAGATTGGGAGAGCAAGAACTAGTCTCCCTTTTTTTGGGGGGGGAGCAGAGGAGGAAAAAAAAAGCTTATGATGAGCATCTATTTGAGTCGATCATTTCCAAGATCTAATTCAAGTTTTTTCTTATGTAGTGGAAACGCCTTACAATCTGAAGTTTTACGCTTAAAGGGAGAAATGTTCTTGGTGGATGCAGGACCTGGAACCCCCAGAATTTGTATGCAAAATGAGCCTACAGGAGTGCCAATCAACCGAGCCACCAGGTTTGAGAATAAGGTGGGATCCCTGGATCTAGTGGCCGGTGAATCACTGATCAAAGAGCAGATTTTGGAGAGATTCTTCATCGATCTAGTGGCCGGTGAATCACTGATCAAAGAGCGAGCAGCCGCCAGGTTTAATGATTTGGTGGGATCCACAGATGTAGTGGCTGGTGAACCGCTTCTTCTTCTTCCACGAAGATTCAGACAAAACCGGGCTTGGATGGAACTGAACAAGATTTGGCGAACGAATACAAAGGTCAAAGGCTTTATTATTGAGAAAGTAAAAGGAGGTTATTCAGTAGCCATCGCAGGTTTCATTACTTTTCTTCCATTCCGTCCTCTCATAAATAAAAGGATATCGAATGATCGATTCACCATTGAGAGCATTAACCCCAAAAGGACGAATATTGTGGTGTTCTAACAGCGGCAGATCAAACAAGAACTTGATGAGCGAAATCCGCTGACGAAAAAAAAAAGAGCAGTTTTTTCAATTCCGAAGCCTAGCGTCTCCTGATAACACTCTATCACCTTAATCCATTCTTTTGTTGAGGGTCTGGCACTTATTCCGGCCCTCTATTTACATAGCGAAGAAAGGCAAAGGCTCTTGCCCGAATGCGTGACTGCGGCGCGCCTATCGCCCCGCCACGGCACTCTAAAATGCATGTTGAGTTGAGCAAGAATACTGCGACTAGGAAGACAAAGAATGGAATTGAAGGCATAGTCTCAATAAAAAGAATGGAAGACCAACCAACGAGTGGCGGATTTGGATGGAGTCTCGCAGAAGAAAACCCTTACTCTATAGGGGCGCTAGCGCGCTACAACTAGCAGCCCCTTTCTTATTATTAGTAAGATAGGTTGCTTGAGCCAATCCTTAAATCGTGGGGGGAAAAGGCAGAAAAGTGAGCCCACCCGACTAAAGGGACGGAGAAATTATGAACTTCAATAGTCGAAGAGTGGTCGTAGGGGAGCCCACCCCAGGCAAATCCACTTCTCGTTATCTTGTTCCTGGTCAAGCTCCCGTACCCGCTCCTTACTCCCATCCAATCCATCGAATTAAAGTAACGTAAGGAGGGGCCACTATTGAATAAGCGTATCAAAGAGAATGAGGTCTAGCGCCCCGGAATACCATCGAGAAAGAGCAATAGAACAAGGTGGGAATAAGATATAACAAATGGGTAGGACAACCAAGGGCAATTCAATGGCTTTATGGGGGAATCGGTATACTTTCTGCGTAGGCAGGCCCAGCGGTATCCAATCAATGTAGTCGGCGGAACAAAGGAAACAGGAATGGGAGAAGTTTTAGAGGAAGATCTAAGTACCGAGAGGGAAATGGAGCTCGAATCCATAGCATTCCCCACGCACCCACCATTCGTTAGCAGCGACCTTACCATGCATCATTACCACCAGCCATTTCACTCGAATCTGTAGTAAGCAGTACCCTTCGCAACTAGAGGAAAAATAATATTCTTTTCTTTATCTTTCTTGGCATCAACAACCTTAAGAACCATAGGTGCACCAACCGAGGCAGAGATTGGAGATACAACGATTGGAGTGCAGTGACCGTACCCGAGATAGATCTGAACCGACGGTTGCGGAGAATAGGTGCAAGGGGGAATCATGGGAATAAGGGGAGGGTACGTAGGGAACATGGCTGACCAAGCTCCTTTTTCTAACGATTGAAAAAAGAAATCGGCCGGTGTTCTTCCCAACTGCTCCAATAAACGTGCCTACACCCCATCCCGTCTGGAGAATGATATGATTGACCGAGAGTACTTATGAAACCCGGCACTGAACTAAGGGTTTTATCTGCGACTTCCTGAACTGTTCGCATCGCTCTCTTCGGTTCAAGCAAAGGCTATGATGAAAGTTCGGATCGGCTTCCTAGCGTACGGAATACGGAATGGATTCCAAAGCCCCTCTGTTTTAGCTTAGACTAACGGCACCGATTCCTAGTGCTATAACAGAAACTGCCCTTAACGCGCAAATGAAAGCCCTCACAACACTCGATACCTGCAACTGCTCCCGCTTATGGTAGTAGATAAACAGGTGGACATGTATCTGCAGCCTCTGATACAACTACCGGGATAACTAGATACCCAGGACTTGGGAATGGGGCGCAGCAAAAGCAACCTGACTTACCCAGATAGGAGGGGCTAGAAGGG